GCTAGCGTAGCTTAATACAAAGCATAGCACTGAAGATGCTAAGATGGGTTTTAAAAGACTCCGCATGCACAAAGGCGTGGTCCCGACCTTATTATCAGCTGTAGCTCAACTTACACATGCAAGTCTCCGCAACCCCGTGAATACGCCCTCAATCCCCCTCCCGGGGACGAGGAGCGGGCATCAGGCACAAATTTTTAGCCCAAGACGCCTGGCCAAGCCACACCCCCAAGGGAATTCAGCAGTGATAAACATTAAGCCATAAGTGAAAACTTGACTTAGTTAGCGCTAAGTTGGGGCCGGTAAAACTCGTGCCAGCCACCGCGGTTAGACGAGAGGCCCTAGTTGATATTATTAACGGCGTAAAGGGTGGTTAGGAATAAAATAAAATAAAGCCAAATGGCCCCTTGGCCGTCATACGCTTCTGGGCGTCCGAAGTCCTCACACGAAAGTAGCTTTAGTTGAATTTACCCGACTCCACGAAAGCTGAGAAACAAACTGGGATTAGATACCCCACTATGCTCAGCCATAAACTTAGATATCCTTCTACAATAAGATGTCCGCCAGGGTACTACGAGCACTAGCTTAAAACCCAAAGGACCTGACGGTGTCTCAGATCCACCTAGAGGAGCCTGTTCTAGAACCGATAACCCCCGTTTAACCTCACCACTTCTAGTTATCCCAGCCTATATACCGCCGTCGTCAGCTTACCCTGTGAAGGTAATAAAAGTAAGCAAAATGAGCACAACCCAGAACGTCAGGTCGAGGTGTAGCGCATGATGTGGAAAGAAATGGGCTACATTTTCTACCATAGAATAATACGAATATGCACTATGAAATAGTGCTTGAAGGAGGATTTAGCAGTAAAAGGAAAATAGAGTGTTCCTTTGAATCCGGCTCTGAAACGCGTACACACCGCCCGTCACTCTCCCCAATAAAAGCAATAAAAATAACTAATATAATAGCACTAACAAGGGGAGGCAAGTCGTAACACGGTAAGTGTACCGGAAGGTGCACTTGGACCAAACCCAGGGTGTGGCTGAATTAGTTAAGCATCTCACTTACACCGAGAAGATATCCATGCAATCTGGGTCACCCTGAGCCAAACAGCTAGCTTAATTATACTATAACTTAACAATATAAATAACACAAAATAAACCAAACACTAAAAACTAAACCATTCTTTTACCTTAGTATGGGAGACAGAAAAGGTATATTTACAAAGCAATAGAAAAAGTACCGCAAGGGAAAGCTGAAAGAGAAATGAAACAACCCATATAAGCATTAAAAAGCAAAGATTAAACCTTGTACCTTTTGCATCATGATTTAGCCAGTACACACAAGCAAAGAGAACTTTAGTTTGAAACCCCGAAACCAGATGAGCTACCCCGAGACAGCCTATTTAGGGCAAACCCGTCTCTGTGGCAAAAGAGTGGGAAGAACTCCGGGGTAGAAGTGACAGACCTACCGAATCTGGTGATAGCTGGTTGCCTAAGAAATGAATAGAAGTTCAGCCTCATATACCTTAGATCAAATATTAAATTAAGATTTCAAAGAAAAACATGAGAGTTAGTTAAAGGGGGTACAGCCCCTTTAACAAAGGACACAACCTTTTCAGGAGGATAAAGATCATAATAATTAAAACACACTGTTCTAGTGGGCCTAAAAGCAGCCACCTAAATAGAAAGCGTTAAAGCTCAGACAGAAAAAAAGTTTATTATACCGATAACAAATCTTACTCCCCTACTTATTATTAGGCCAATCCATATGGACATGGAAGAGATTATGCTAAAATGAGTAACAAGAAGGCACGCCCTTCTCCCCAGCACAAGTGTAAACCAAATCGGACCAACCATTGGCAATTAACGAACTCAACCAAAGAGAGTAATGCGGATTATAAAAAGACCAAGAAAATCCCACAACAAAACATCGTTGACCCCACACTGGAGTGCCACTAAGGGAAAGACTAAAAGAAAAGGAAGGAACTCGGCAAACACAAGCCTCGCCTGTTTACCAAAAACATCGCCTCCTGCAATATAAGTAAGTATAAGAGGTCCAGCCTGCCCAGTGACCATAAGTTCAACGGCCGCGGTATTTTGACCGTGCAAAGGTAGCGCAATCACTTGTCTTTTAAATAAAGACCTGTATGAATGGTTAAACGAGGGCTTAACTGTCTCCTTTTTCAAGTCAGTGAAATTGATCTATCCGTGCAGAAGCGGGTATAATAATACAAGACGAGAAGACCCTTTGGAGCTTAAGGCGTAAAACTCAATCACGTTAAACAACTCAATAAAAAGTAATTTCCACTAAACCTTGTGATAGATGAGACCACTGCCTTCGGTTGGGGCGACCACGGAGAAAAATAAAACCTCCAAGTGGAATGGGGAAATACCCTAAAACCAAGAGAGACATCTCTAAGATACAAAACATTTGACCATAAATGATCCGGCTAACCATGACCGATCAACGAACCAAGTTACCCTAGGGATAACAGCGCAATCCTCTCCCAGAGTCCATATCGACGAGAGGGTTTACGACCTCGATGTTGGATCAGGACATCCTAATGGTGCAGCCGCTATTAAGGGTTCGTTTGTTCAACGATTAAAGTCCTACGTGATCTGAGTTCAGACCGGAGCAATCCAGGTCAGTTTCTATCTGTAATGCTACTTCTCCTAGTACGAAAGGACCGGAGAAAGGGGGCCCATGCTTAAAGCACGCCCCACCCCTAATTTATGAAAACAAATAAATATAGGTAAAGGGAGGGCCACAACCCAAACCAGCCAAAATAAGGACATACTGGGGTGGCAGAGCATGGTAAATTGCGAAAGGCCTAAGCCCTTTTAGCCAGAGGTTCAAATCCTCTTCCCAGTTTATGTTAAACACCTTAATCACCAACCTATTTAACCCTCTAGCCTACATTGTACCTGTATTATTAGCAGTAGCCTTCCTCACCCTAATTGAACGAAAAGTTTTAGGATATATACAACTGCGAAAAGGACCAAACGTAGTAGGACCTTACGGATTACTACAACCCATTGCTGACGGAATAAAATTATTTATTAAAGAACCGGTACGCCCATCAACATCATCCCCAATCCTGTTTTTAGCTGCCCCAATACTTGCATTAACCCTAGCAATAATACTCTGAGCACCTATCCCAATGCCACACCCGGTAATAGACCTAAACCTAGGAATCCTATTTATTTTAGCCTTATCAAGCCTAGCAGTATATTCAATCTTAGGGTCAGGATGAGCATCAAATTCAAAATATGCATTAATTGGAGCCCTACGGGCCGTAGCACAAACAATTTCATATGAAGTTAGTTTGGGACTTATTCTCCTTTCAGTAATTATCTTTTCAGGAGGATATACACTACAAACATTTAACACGACACAAGAAAGCATCTGATTATTAATTCCAGCCTGACCATTAGCCGCAATATGATATATTTCAACACTAGCAGAAACAAATCGAGCACCATTCGACCTAACAGAAGGAGAATCAGAACTAGTGTCCGGATTCAATGTAGAATATGCAGGAGGACCATTCGCATTATTTTTCTTAGCCGAATACGCCAACATCCTACTAATAAATACACTCTCAGCCGTATTATTTATAGGAGCCTCACATATCCCAAGCATTCCAGAACTCGCAACAATTAATATTATAACTAAAGCTGCGCTACTCTCCATTATATTCTTATGGGTACGAGCCTCATACCCGCGATTCCGATATGATCAATTAATACATCTAGTGTGAAAAAATTTCCTCCCTTTAACACTCGCTTTTGTGTTATGACACACCGCCCTACCTATTGCATTAGCGGGACTCCCCCCACAACTATAATTCAAGGAACTGTGCCTGAATACTTAAGGACCACTTTGATAGAGTGATTTATAGGGGTTAAAATCCCCTCAGTTCCTAGAAAGAAGGGATTCGAACCCATACTAAAGAAATCAAAATTCTAAGTGCTTCCTTTACACCACTTTCTAAGGCAAGGTCAGCTAAATAAAGCTTTCGGGCCCATACCCCGAACATGACGGTTAAAATCCATCCCCTGCCAATGAACCCTTATGTATTAACCATTTTACTATCCAGCCTGGGACTAGGAACCACCCTAACCTTTGCTAGTTCTCACTGACTTCTAGCTTGAATAGGATTAGAAATTAATACCCTAGCTATTACTCCTTTAATAGCACAACATCATCATCCCCGTGCAGTAGAAGCAACCACAAAATATTTCCTCACACAAGCCACCGCAGCAGCAATAATCTTATTTGCAAGCACAACAAACGCATGAATAACAGGAGAATGAAACATTAATGACTTATCAAATCCACTTGCCAGCACAATATTCATAATAGCCCTAGCACTAAAAATTGGACTTGCACCCATACACTTTTGAATACCAGAAGTCCTCCAAGGACTAGACCTAACAACAGGACTAATCTTATCAACCTGACAAAAACTTGCCCCATTCGCACTAATTATTCAAACGACACAAAACATTGACCCCACACTATTAATAATACTTGGAATTACATCTACCCTGGTAGGCGGATGGGGAGGACTCAACCAAACTCAGCTACGAAAAATCCTAGCCTACTCCTCAATTGCACATATAGGTTGAATAATTATTATTATTCAATATGCCCCCCAACTGACACTAATTGCTTTAGGGATATATATTATTATAACATCCGCAGCATTCCTAACACTAAAAATATTAATATCAACTAAAATTAATGTACTATCGACCACCTGATCAAAAAGCCCAATTCTAACAGCAACAACAGCCCTAACACTACTATCACTGGGTGGCCTACCCCCACTCACAGGGTTTATACCAAAATGATTAATTTTACAAGAGTTAACAAAACAAGATATACCAATTATCGCCACATCCATAGCTTTAGCTGCCCTAATTAGTTTATACTTTTACCTGCGGTTATGCTATGCTATAGCACTGACTATTTCCCCAAACACAACAAACTCATCAACCCCTTGACGAACCCAAACAACCCAAAATATATTACCTTTAGCTTTATTTACCACAATTACCCTTGGATTGTTACCAATAACCCCAACCATTTTGACATTAACCACCTAAGGGACTTAGGATAATATTAGACCAAAAGCCTTCAAAGCTCTAAGTAGAAGTGAAAATCTTCTAGTCCCTGGCTAAGACCTGCAAGATATTAACTCACATCCTCTGACTGCAAATCAGATACTTTAATTAAGCTAAGGCCCTACTAGATGAGAAGGCCTCGATCCTACAAAATCTTAGTTAACAGCTAAGCGCTCAAGCCAGCGAGCATTCATCTACTTTTCCCGCCGCCTGCCTAAACAAGGCGGGAAAAGCCCCGGCAGAGTACTAGTCTGCTTCTTAGGATTTGCAATCCGATGTGTTATACACCACAGGGCTGATAGGAAAAGGACTTAAACCTTTGTCTTCGGGGCTACAACCCACCGCCTAAACGCTCGGCTACCCTACCTGTGGCAATTACACGCTGATTCTTCTCTACTAACCACAAAGACATTGGTACCCTTTATCTTGTATTTGGTGCCTGAGCCGGAATAGTGGGAACCGCCTTAAGTCTTCTCATTCGGGCTGAATTAAGCCAACCTGGATCACTTTTAGGCGATGACCAAATTTATAATGTTATCGTTACTGCCCACGCCTTCGTAATAATCTTCTTTATAGTAATACCTATCCTTATTGGAGGATTTGGAAATTGACTAGTGCCACTAATGATTGGGGCCCCAGATATAGCATTTCCTCGTATAAATAATATAAGTTTCTGACTACTTCCTCCCTCATTTCTTCTTCTTTTAGCCTCTTCTGGTGTAGAAGCAGGGGCAGGAACAGGTTGAACAGTATATCCGCCCCTTGCAGGTAATTTAGCCCACACAGGGGCATCAGTAGATCTAACAATTTTTTCACTCCATTTAGCGGGGGTTTCGTCAATCCTTGGAGCAATTAACTTTATTACTACAACTATTAACATAAAACCCCCAGCCATTTCCCAATATCAAACACCGCTATTTGTCTGATCTGTACTTGTAACTGCTGTTCTACTTCTCCTTTCATTACCTGTATTAGCTGCAGGTATCACAATACTTCTAACAGACCGAAATCTTAACACCACATTCTTTGACCCTGCAGGAGGAGGAGACCCCATCCTTTATCAACACCTCTTCTGATTCTTTGGTCACCCAGAAGTTTATATTCTTATCCTTCCAGGATTCGGAATTATCTCTCACGTTGTAGCATATTATTCAGGTAAAAAAGAACCATTTGGCTATATGGGTATAGTATGAGCCATGATGGCCATTGGATTACTAGGATTTATTGTTTGAGCTCACCACATGTTTACTGTTGGGATAGATGTAGACACTCGTGCATACTTTACATCCGCAACAATAATTATTGCAATTCCAACAGGTGTTAAAGTATTCAGCTGATTAGCCACACTCCACGGAGGGTCAATCAAATGAGAAACCCCTATACTATGAGCCCTGGGGTTCATCTTCTTATTTACAGTAGGTGGTCTGACAGGAATTGTCTTATCTAACTCATCACTAGACATTGTCCTTCACGACACTTACTATGTAGTCGCCCACTTCCATTATGTATTATCAATAGGTGCTGTATTTGCTATTATAGCAGCCTTTGTGCACTGATTCCCTTTATTAACCGGATATACCCTTCACAGCACATGAACAAAAATTCACTTTGGGGTTATATTTATTGGAGTTAACCTCACATTCTTTCCACAACACTTCCTAGGTCTAGCAGGTATGCCACGACGATACTCCGATTACCCAGATGCCTATGCCCTATGAAACACAGTATCATCTGTGGGCTCACTAATTTCCTTAGTAGCAGTAATTATATTCCTATTTATTTTATGAGAAGCTTTTGCCGCTAAACGAGAAGTAATATCCGTAGAATTAACAACAACAAATGTAGAATGGCTCCATGGTTGCCCACCTCCTTATCACACATACGAAGAACCAGCATTTGTACAAATTCAATCAAATTAACGAGAAAGGGAGGAATTGAACCCCCATATGCTGGTTTCAAGCCGAGCCACATACCCAACTTCTGTCAACTTTCTTTGAGACATTAGTAAAATGAATATTACATCACCTTGTCAAGATGAAATTGTGGGTTAAATTCCCACATGTTTTAAACTTAATGGCACACCCGACACAACTAGGATTCCAAGACGCGGCATCACCCGTTATAGAAGAACTTTTACACTTTCATGATCACGCACTAATAATTGTATTCCTAATTAGCACTTTAGTATTATATATTATTGTTGCAATAGTATCAACCAAACTTACCAATAAATATATTTTAGATTCCCAAGAAATTGAAATTGTATGAACTATTCTCCCAGCTGTTATTTTAGTATTAATTGCCCTACCCTCCCTACGCATTCTATATCTTATAGACGAAATTAACGACCCTCACCTTACAATTAAAGCGATAGGACATCAATGATACTGAAGCTATGAGTATACAGATTATGAAAACCTAGCCTTCAACTCTTATATGGTACCTACCCAAGACCTAACCCCAGGACAATTCCGACTTTTAGAAACAGACCACCGAATAGTAATTCCAATAGAATCTCCGATTCGTGTACTAGTATCTGCCGAAGACGTACTACACTCTTGAGCTGTCCCATCTCTAGGCGTAAAAATAGACGCGGTGCCCGGACGACTAAACCAAGTCGCCTTTATCGCCTCCCGCCCAGGAATATTTTACGGCCAATGCTCAGAAATCTGTGGGGCAAACCATAGTTTTATACCAATCGTAGTTGAAGCAGTACCCTTAGAATACTTCGAAAACTGATCATCACTTATACTAGACGCCTCGCTAGGAAGCTAAATATTGGACAAAGCATTGGCCTTTTAAGCCAAAGATTGGTGACTCCCGACCACCCCTAGTGAAATGCCACAATTAAACCCCGGCCCATGATTTGCTATCCTAATTTTCTCCTGATTAATTTTCTTAACCATTATTCCAACTAAAATTTTAAACCATACCTCACCAAATGAACCGACCCCAGTAAGTGCTGAAAAACACAAAACTGAATCCTGAGATTGACCATGATAATAAGCTTCTTCGACCAATTTGCAAGCCCGTCCTACCTAGGAATTCCACTAATTGCTATCGCAATTGCATTACCATGAGTATTATATCCTACCCCATCATCCCGATGGATTAACAACCGACTCACAACAATTCAAGGATGGCTTATTAACCGATTTACAAACCAACTAATATTACCATTAAATGTAGGAGGGCATAAATGAGCGCTATTATTAACCTCATTAATAATTTTCCTAATTACAATCAATATATTAGGACTATTACCATATACATTTACACCAACAACGCAATTATCACTTAATATAGGATTTGCTGTGCCTTTATGACTTGCCACAGTTATCATTGGAATACGAAACCAACCAACAGTTGCCTTAGGACATTTATTACCAGAAGGAACACCAATCCCACTAATTCCAGTACTAATCATTATCGAAACAATTAGCTTATTTATTCGGCCCCTTGCCCTAGGGGTTCGACTTACAGCTAACCTAACAGCAGGCCACCTACTAATTCAACTTATCGCTACAGCCGTATTTGTTCTTATACCAATAATACCTACAGTAGCAATCTTAACTGCCACTGTACTCTTTCTACTTACCTTATTAGAAGTTGCAGTAGCAATAATTCAAGCATATGTATTTGTACTTCTTTTAAGCCTCTACCTACAAGAAAACGTATAATGGCCCACCAAGCACATGCCTATCACATAGTTGACCCAAGCCCATGACCCCTAACCGGAGCTATCGCCGCATTACTAATAACATCCGGCTTAGCAATCTGATTTCATTTCCACTCAACCACATTAATAACCTCGGGACTAATTCTACTACTACTAACCATATATCAATGATGACGTGACATTATCCGAGAAGGAACCTTCCAAGGCCACCACACACCTCCAGTACAAAAAGGATTACGATACGGAATAATCTTATTTATCACCTCCGAAGTATTTTTCTTCCTTGGGTTCTTCTGAGCCTTTTATCACTCTAGCCTTGCACCAACACCAGAACTTGGAGGCTATTGACCACCTACAGGAATCACCCCATTAGATCCTTTCGAAGTGCCACTCCTTAACACAGCCGTACTATTAGCATCAGGGGTTACAGTAACATGAGCTCACCATAGCATCATAGAGGGTGATCGAAAACAAGCTATCCAATCCCTTATATTAACTATCCTACTAGGACTCTACTTTACTGCACTACAAGCCATAGAATATTATGAAGCACCCTTTACAATTGCAGACGGAGTTTATGGCTCAACATTCTTTGTAGCCACAGGGTTCCACGGATTACATGTAATTATCGGGTCATCCTTCTTAGCAGTATGCCTTCTTCGCCAAGTACAATACCACTTTACATCAGAACACCATTTTGGCTTTGAAGCCGCCGCCTGATACTGACACTTTGTCGACGTAGTATGACTATTCCTTTACGTATCTATCTACTGATGAGGCTCATAATATTTCTAGTATTAATGTTAGTACAAATGACTTCCAATCATTTAGTCTTGGTTAAAACCCAAGGAGATATAATGAACTTAATAATTACCATTTTATTAATCACAATAATACTATCTTTAATTCTAGCAATTGTGTCCTTCTGATTACCTCAAATAAACCCAGACGCAGAAAAATTATCCCCCTATGAATGCGGATTTGACCCACTAGGCTCTGCCCGCCTTCCATTTTCTCTACGTTTCTTTTTAGTAGCTATTTTATTCCTTCTATTTGATTTAGAAATTGCCCTTCTACTCCCGTTACCCTGAGGGGATCAACTCCAAAACCCCACCAGTACATTTTTCTGAGCTACAACAGTCCTAATCTTATTAACCCTTGGATTAATTTATGAATGAACTCAAGGCGGCTTAGAGTGAGCAGAATAGGGAGTTAGTCCAAAACAAGACCTCTGATTTCGGCTCAGAAAATCGTGGTTAAATTCCACGACTCCCTTATGACACCCGTACATTTTAGCTTTAGCTCAGCATTTATTTTAGGACTAATAGGACTAGCATTTCACCGGACTCATTTACTCTCCGCACTTCTATGTTTAGAAGGTATAATACTATCCTTATTTATTGCATTAGCCCTATGAACCCTACAATTCGAATCTACAGGTTTTTCAACAGCTCCTATATTACTCCTAGCTTTCTCTGCCTGCGAAGCTAGCACTGGCCTAGCACTACTAGTAGCCACAGCCCGCACCCACGGAACTGACCGGTTACAAAACCTAAATCTTCTACAATGTTAAAAGTACTAATTCCCACAATTATGTTATTTCCAACAATTTGAATAACTTCCCCAAAATGGTTATGAACCACCTCAACCGCTCACAGTCTTCTAATTGCCTTAATTAGCTTAACCTGATTAAAATGAACATCTGAAACTGGATGAACCTCTTCAAACATATATCTAGCCACAGATCCTTTATCAACACCACTATTAGTACTTACATGCTGACTACTCCCACTTATAATTCTAGCCAGCCAAAATCATATTAACTCAGAACCTATTAACCGACAGCGATCGTATATTATATTACTTATCTCATTACAAACCTTTTTAATTATAGCATTCGGAGCCACAGAAATTATTATGTTTTATATTATATTTGAAGCTACACTCATCCCAACCCTAATTATTATTACTCGATGGGGAAACCAAACTGAACGACTCAACGCAGGTACTTATTTCCTATTCTATACTTTAGCAGGATCACTCCCCCTTTTAGTCGCTTTACTCCTCTTACAAAATTCCACAGGAACCCTATCAATACTTGTACTTCAATATACACAACCCCTACAATTAAGCTCCTGAGGCCACATAATCTGATGAGCTGGCTGCCTAATTGCTTTCCTAGTAAAAATACCACTTTATGGCGTCCACTTATGATTACCAAAAGCGCACGTAGAAGCCCCAGTAGCAGGATCAATAGTACTAGCAGCGGTCTTACTAAAACTAGGCGGATACGGAATAATACGTATAATAATTATACTTGACCCGTTATCAAAAGAACTAGCATATCCATTTATTATTTTAGCTCTTTGAGGAATTATTATAACTGGATCTATTTGCTTACGACAAACAGACCTAAAATCACTAATTGCCTATTCATCCGTAAGCCACATAGGTTTAGTGGCGGGGGGAATTTTAATCCAAACCCCATGAGGATTTTCAGGGGCAATTATTCTAATAATTGCCCACGGATTAGTGTCATCAGCCCTATTTTGCCTAGCTAACACAGCATATGAACGAACCCATAGCCGAACAATAATTCTTGCTCGGGGGCTACAAGTAATTTTCCCATTAACTGCAGTCTGATGATTTATTGCCAACTTGGCTAATCTAGCACTTCCACCACTCCCTAATTTAATAGGGGAACTCATGATTATTACAACATTATTTAATTGATCCCCATGAACAATAATACTAACCGGCCTGGGCACCCTAATTACAGCCGGATATTCCCTATACATATTCCTTATATCCCAACGAGGTCCGACACCAAACCATATTATAGGATTACAACCCTATCACACTCGAGAACACCTATTAATAACCCTACATCTACTACCAGTCATTCTTCTAGTGGTAAAACCAGAACTTATATGAGGGTGATGTTACTGTGGATATAGTTTAACTAAAACGCTAGATTGTGGCTCTAATGACAGGGGTTAAAACCCCCTTACTCACCGGGGTAGTACAGAAAATAGTAAGCACTGCTAATCCTTACATTCCGCTGTTAAATTCCGCGGCTTCCTCGAGCTTCTAAAGGATAATAGTTTATCCATTGGTCTTAGGAACCAAAAACTCTTGGTGCAAATCCAAGTAGAAGCTAAAATGACATTGATTATACACTCATCACTCCTACTAATCTTTTTTATCTTAATTTATCCCCTATTCACAACATTAAACCCAAACCAACAAAAATATAACATAGCAAAAATAACAAAAACTGCCGTCAACTCCGCATTCTTCATTAGCCTCTTGCCTTTAATAATTTTTTTGAATTTAAAAACAGAAAGCATTATTACAAACTGACAATGAATAAATACCCAAACATTTGATATTAATATTAGCTTCAAATTCGACCACTATTCATTAATTTTCGTCCCGATTGCTTTGTATGTAACCTGATCAATTCTAGAATTTGCACTCTGATATATAAACTCTGACCCAAATATTGACCGGTTCTTCAAGTATTTACTAACATTCTTAGTAGCTATAATTATTCTAGTTACAGCTAACAACATATTTCAATTATTCATCGGCTGAGAAGGTGTAGGAATTATATCATTTTTACTTATTGGGTGATGACACGGACGAGCAGACGCCAACACAGCAGCTCTTCAAGCCGTTATTTATAACCGAGTGGGGGACATCGGACTAATCATAGCAATAGCATGACTTGCAATAAACCTCAATTCCTGAGAGATCCAACAAATCTTTACCTTATCAAAAGATTTTGATTTAACAATACCCTTAATAGGACTTTCACTAGCAGCAACAGGAAAATCAGCCCAATTTGGTCTCCACCCTTGACTCCCATCAGCCATGGAAGGCCCCACGCCAGTATCCGCCCTACTACATTCAAGTACAATAGTAGTAGCAGGAATCTTTCTACTAATCCGCCTTCATCCTATTATAGAAAATAACCAACTAGTTCTAACCACATGCCTATGCCTAGGAGCACTAACCTCCTTATTTACAGCCACTTGCGCCCTCACCCAAAATGATATCAAAAAAATTGTAGCTTTCTCAACATCAAGCCAACTTGGCTTAATAATAGTTACAATTGGACTAAACCAACCTCAATTAGCATTCCTTCATATCTGCACTCACGCCTTCTTTAAAGCAATATTATTCCTATGTTCAGGATCAATTATTCATAGTCTAAACGACGAGCAAGATATCCGAAAAATAGGAGGCCTATTTAATATTATACCAGCTACTTCAACCTACTTCACAATTGGCAGCTTAGCCCTCACAGGAACTCCATTCCTAGCAGGATTCTTCTCAAAAGACGCAATTATCGAAGCCCTTAATACCTCATACTTAAACGCCTGAGCCCTAACCTTAACATTGATTGCCACATCATTTACCGCAGTATATAGCTTCCGACTAGTGTACTTCGTAACTATAGGAACCCCGCGGTTTTTACCCCTAATACCAATTAATGAAAACAACCCCTTAGTAATTAATTCCATTAAACGATTAGCCTGAGGAAGTATTATTGCAGGACTTATTATTACACAAAATTTCCTGCCAATAAAAACACCAGTCATAACAATACCAACAGTTATAAAAACAACAGCCCTCTTAGTAACAATTGCAGGACTATTAACAGCCATAGAACTAGCCAACTTAACAAGCAAACAAGTAAAAATTACCCCTATCATTATAACACATCACTTCTCAAACATACAAGGATTCTTCCCAGCAATTACCCACCGTCTAACACCAAAACTCAAACTTATCATAGGACAATCAGCCGCTACACAACTCGACAAAACGTGACTTGAGGATATTGGACCAAAAAACCTAGCAACAACACAAACAACCCTATCCAAAATTATAAATGACACCTCCCGAGGAATAATTAAAACATACCTAACCATTTTCCTTTTAACCCTTATTCTAGCAATTATTCCAACCCTTATTTAAACCGCACGAAGAGTCCCACGACTTATCCCGCGAGTAAGCTCCAAGACAACCAACAAAGTTAAAAGCAGCACTCAAGCACAAATTACTAATATTCCTCCACCAGACGAGTACATTACAGCCACACCACTAACGTCACCACGCAAAACAGAAAACTCTTTCAACCCATCTACAACCACTCAAGAACCTTCATATCAGCCACCCCAAAAAAGTCCAGCCACTAAACCAACCCCTAATAAGTAAACTACTACATAACCTAATACAGAACGGCTACCCCAAGCCTCCGGGAAAGGATCAGCAGCTAAAGCTGCTGAGTAGGCAAAAACCACAAGCATCCCGCCTAAATAAATTAAAAAAAGAACTAATGATAAAAAAGAACCTCCATGACCAACTAAAACCCCACACCCAACCCCAGCCGCAACTACTAAACCAAAAGCAGCAAAATAAGGAGTAGGATTAGAAGCAACAGCAACCAAACCAACAACCAAAGCTATTAATAATATAAACATAAAATAAGTCATAATTCTTGCTCAGACTTTAACCGAGACCAATGACTTGAAGAACCATCGTTGTTATTCAACTACAAGAACCACTAATGGCAAGCCTACGTAAAACACATCCCTTAATTAAAATTGTTAACGAAGCATTAGTTGACCTACCCGCACCATCTAATATTTCCTCCTGATGAAATTTTGGATCCCTATTAGGACTATGCTTAATTACCCAAATCCTAACAGGCCTATTTCTAGCTATACACTACACCTCTGACATCTCGACCGCATTCTCATCAGTAGTCCATATCTGCCGAGATGTAAACCATGGCTGACTAGTTCGGAATATTCATGCTAACGGGGCATCATTCTTCTTCATCTGTATTTATATACATATTGCCCGAGGCCTATACTATGGATCTTACCTTTATAAAGAAACCTGAAACATTGGAGTAATCCTATTACTACTAGTTATAATAACAGCATTCGTAGGATATGTACTACCATGGGGACAAATATCTTTCTGGGGTGCCACAGTTATTACAAACCTCCTCTCTGCCGTGCCCTATATAGGGGATATACTAGTCCAATGAATTTGAGGGGGCTTCTCAGTAGACAATGCAACACTTACACGATTCTTTGCATTCCACTTTCTCCTACCTTTTATTGTCGCTGCTATAACCATTTTACATCTTCTTTTTCTACACGAAACAGGATCAAATAACCCAATTGGCTTAAACTCAGACGCAGATAAAGTTCCGTTCCACCCCTACTTTACCTATAAAGACCTTCTCGGCTTTATAATCATAATTTTAACCCTACTACTTTTAGCATTATTTTCCCCGAACCTTTTAGGAGACCCAGAAAACTTCACCCCAGCTAACCCATTAGTTACACCCCCACATATTAAACCAGAATGATATTTCCTATTTGCCTACGCCATTTTACGATCAATTCCTAATAAGCTAGGAGGCGTTTTAGCACTACTATTTTCAATTTTAGTATTAATAGTTGTTCCTCTATTACATACCTCAAAACAACAAGGACTTATATTCCGCCCTATTACTCAACTCCTCTTCTGAACCCTAGTGGCAGATATATTAATTTTAACCTGAATTGGAGGAATACCAGTAGAACATCCTTTTATTATTATTGGGCAAATCGCATCCGTTTTATATTTCGCGCTGTTCCTTATCCTTATACCGTTAGCCGGAATACTAGAAAACAAAACACTCAAATAAACTGCCCTAGTAGCTTAACCTCAAAGCATCGGTCTTGTAATCCGAAGATCGGAGGTTAAACTCCTCCCTAGCGCCCAGAAAAAGGAGATTTTAACTCCCACCCCTGGCACCCAAAGCCAGAATTCTAACACTAAACTATTTTCTGAAGCAGACTTACATATATGGTCTAATGCATGGTATGCATGGTATGCATGGTATGCATGGTATGCATGGTATGCATGGTATGCATGGTATGCATGGTATGCATGGTATGCATGGTATGCATGGTATGCATGGTATGCATGGTATGCATGATATTACATAAATGGTATAAATACATCTATGTATTATCACCATTAAATTATTTAGACCATAAAGCAAGTACTAATAACTAAAACGTACATAAGCATATTATTAAAACTCACAAATAATTTATTTTGACTTGAGTAATTTATTTATTCCCTAAAAAATCGACCTCAAACTTTTCCTTGAATAATCAACTAAAATTTTGCTAAAACATATTAATGTAGTAAGAAACCACCAACTGGTTTATTTAAAGGTACATCATGCATGATAGGGTCAGGGACAAAAATCGTGGGGGTAGCACAATATGAACTATTACTGGCATCTGGTTCCTATTTCAGGTACATAACTGTAAAATCCACCCTTCATTAATTATACTGGCATTTGATTAATGGTGTAGTACATATGTCTCGTTACCCACCATAGCCGAGCGTTCTTTTATATGCATAACGTAATTTTTTTCTGGTTTCCTTTCATTTTGCATTTCAGAGTGCAAGCAGTAATATTGAATTAAGGTTGAACATTTTCCTTGAATGTGATAATATAACTTAATTATTGTAAGACATAATTTAAGAATTACATATTATTGAGTCAAGTGCATACATATATTTATCAAGTTCAACTACTACTGTTATCTACGCCCCCCTTTGGTTTTTGCGCGACAAACCCCCCTACCCCCCACGCTCGAAATAATCCTGCTATCCTTGTCAAACCCCTAAACCAAGGAGGACTCAAGAACGTGTTAGCCAAAAGTTGAGATATAAATTGGCATCCATTATATATATATATATATATGTGATTTTATTATATAAAACAACTATTTTTAGCCCAAAAATCTCTACCAAAAAACAAAAAATTAGTACTAAATATTCTAATATATTTATTA